TTCCCACAATTTTATTCGATGCGAAATTTGGAAGTCCCCTTCTCTTAGTTCTAGAGTAAAAAAGTAAAAAAGGTTTTTTGTGCGAATCCTTTTCTCTTGGTTCTAGAGTAAAAAAGGTTTTTTGTGCGAATCCTTTCATTTCAAGGAATTTATTAGTAATACAATAACAGTAATAGATAGGATTCCCTGAACGAAAACAAACAATACAATAGTTGTAACAATCCACATTCCCAATGCAACCATTGCTTCATTAGGGCCAAGGGTTCCTTCGTGACCTGTGGGACCCCAAAATATGGAAAGAAAAAAGGTCGAACCTAAAAAGAAAAGATAATAGAATTACTAGTCGTATAGTTGTCCAAAAAGAAAATTGAAAAGAAAGATTTTCTTTCTTCGAGCGATCGTGTGATACTTTTTTTTCTCATTCGAGATATTATGTGTGATTAAAGGACCTACTACTTACTTGACTTGAATCAGGTAAAAAGTGTTATAAGGTCATTCGTTCCAAAAGAGAAACTAGATTTGATCCAGTTGAAAAAGAAATGATCAAACAAAATCGAAACGATTTGCGAATTTTATTCCACAGTAATTCAAAGTAAGTTTCATTTGTGAATGAAATTTCGCGACAAAGTTCTTATTCCTAGTCCAAGTTACTGACTGAATCTGTTGATTTGCAATGGGGGAATCGGTAGATGTCACAGATGATCGATCCAGCCTTTTTCCCGCCCTATCTTTGTTAAGGCCCCCCAGAATGACTGATGAATCAAACTGCAATTGGAACAGATTTTGTCAATTGGTATTTTTTCGTAGCCTCCTATCTTTCAAAATAGGAAACTTAGGTAAGTGTTTTAGAACCATATGTATAAAAAGAACGTATCTCCTTTAGCTCCTTCATGCCTACTATAACTAGTTATTTCGGCTTTCTATTGGTGGTGTCAACTATAACCCTGGCTCTATTTATTGGTCTGAGCAAGATACGACTTATTTGAAATGAATTGAATGAACAATTCTGTTATAATATAACAAGATAACAAGAAATGTTTCCGCGGATTCTAGAGTGACTTTCCAGTGCCTTTCCGAAGTAATTGTCAATTCTTGCTTGATGAGATTCGTGGTCAATTCGGATGAATATTTAAGGATAGATATTCCCTCTCTCTTTTTCCCTTTTCAAATAAATCGAAATGATTGAAGTTTTACTATTTGGAATCGTGTTAGGTCTAATTCCGATTACTTTGGCTGGATTATTCGTAACTGCATATTTACAATACAGACGCAGCGATCAGTTGGACCTTTGATTAAGTAACATTAACATCTCGTTTTTTGATTGACCTCCTTCGGACTCAAAAAAGGAGTAGGTCGAATTCAGGTTGCTGTTCAAGTTAGTGAAGTTATTGCACTCGAATTCGACCTAAGAAGAACAGAATCGCGCTCTGTAGGATTTGAACCCACGACATCGGGTTTTGGAGACCCACGTTCTACCGAACTGAACTAAGAGCGCTTTCTTATTACCATCGATAAGACGGCAAAGAAAAGGATTTTTTTGTACCCCCCAGACCATATATATATACATATAGTATCATAAACGGAAAGACTCCATATGTCCAAATTCAATCGATCTCAACGGACCTCTAGTTACTGCCCATAGGAGAAAGAATAGCTAGGGATGACAGGATTTGAACCCGTGACATTTTGTACCCAAAACAAACGCGCTACCAAGCTGCGCTACATCCCTTTCAATTGGTATACAGTGTCATTGTATTGTATAGTATAGAATCTCTGTCTTGTTTTCCACATCATTATTTCCTCATTGAGAGACAATCTATCTTGCCATTTCTTCTTTTTGGTCTCATAGAACACGTAGAACCTAGAAAATTTTAGAATATAAATAGAAAGAATTATAGGCATATTAATACTAAAAGAATTCGATTCTATAGATAGATATGAAACCTCACGTGTAAGAATACTTATCAGTAATACAATAAATACAATACTCAGTAAGAGTGGGACGCCTTTTTTTCGTTTTAAGGAAAGGGAAATCTTAGTGTTATTGACTAGGGCGTGGTATATTTCCGTTTTTGTTAGGGATTCCGCGTCCAACTAAAATACAAGCGATCCTTAACGACCTATGCATCTGATCATATATGTATTCCAATAAAGAAGGAGAATTTGCAATGCGCGATCTAAAAACATATCTCTCCGCGGCCCCTGTGCTAAGTACTCTATGGTTCGGGTCTTTAGCAGGTCTATTGATAGAGATCAATCGTTTCTTCCCGGATGCGTTGACATTCCCCTTTTTTCATTCTAGTTATTGACATGGGAAGGGATGAAGAAGATTAGCGATACAATAAATTATCTGGGACTAATACCTCTTCCTCTCTTTCTTTGTTTTCTTATTTTTTCCATTTTTTGAGGATAAAGAAAGGAGGACAGAAAAAGAATCAAAGTGGATTAAACCTCGGCGAAACTCGCGATTAGGCTCGAATTCATAGAGGGAGTACGAAAATCGAAATAATGGGTCTAGGGTAACAAAATCATACAAGATACTTAAATGAAATACTCTATTGGGATTCGAAATAATTGAAAGTTAAAAATCATTGTATTACTTCTTACTATTACGCTATTGATTGCAACGAAATCGTTCCTAATCGGATTTCGGGTTAGCCACTTCTATTTTTTTCCTTTTTTTTTCTTCGTTTCGGATTGAAAATAGAAGAGTTGAGTGAATCCAAAATGCAAAGGAGGTTCATGGCCAAGGGTAAAGATGTGAGAGTCAGAGTTATCTTGGAATGTACCAGTTGTGTGCGAAACAGTGTTACTAAGGAATCGCCGGGCATTTCCAGATATATTACTCAAAAGAATCGACACAAGACACCTAGTCGATTGGAATTGAGAAAATTCTGCCCCTATTGTTACAAGCATACAATTCATGGGGAAATAAAGAAATAGATCGAACAGAACTGCCACCTTTCCCAGTAACAAGAACAAATTACATATAATATATATAAACAAATCAAATCCTATTTCGGTCGTATCCCAAATTCGAATTCAGAAATAGGATTTTAGAGATAAGGACTAAATACCATGGATAAATCCAAGCGACCCTTTCTGAAATCCAAGCGACCCTTTCTGAAATCCAAGAAACCCTTTCTAAAATCGAAATCCAAGCAATCTTTTCGTAGGCGTTTGCCCCCAATTGGATCGGGGGATCGAATTGATTATAGAAACATGAGTTTAATTCGTCGATTTATTAGTGACGACGGAAAAATATTATCTAGACGAGTGAATCGATTGACCTTGAAACAACAACGATTAATTACGCTTGCTATAAAACAAGCTCGTATTTTAGCTTTGTTACCTTTTCTTTATACTGATAAAAAAAACGAGAAACCATTTGAAAGAACAAGACTTAAGTCAACCCCTAGGGCTAAAAATAAAAAAGGTCCTAGAACCAGAAAAAAAACAGGCCTACGGCCACAATCGAATAAAAGGAATCAAAATTCCAATCTTTAACCCAACTAGGGTAGGGTGGATGTTTTGTTCAAAAATGAGAGAACTCAAGGATTGTCAAGTCGGAAGAAACCAAAAAGAATCCGAATCGGGGAAGAAAAATAAGAAATATTTCATTTTTTTTTTTTAGTGAATCGTGCTCGTTCATTTTGACTACCTTATCTTAGTCATTTATACTCCACCTTCCCGGAGTTCATTCTCCGGGGAACTTCGTTTAAACCCTTCCCTGCAAAATTAACCCTGCAAAATGAAAATTCATGATCTCATTGGAAATCATGGAAAGACAATTTCGATTTAATATAGCGATTTGCGATAGTATTTTTCGATTAAGAAGCAAGTGCTTCTTGTGGAGATTATGCATAAATACACTATAACTATAGAATACCCGCATTTCACGAATTACTGCATTTATACGAGTGATCCACAAACGTCGAAAATCTCTCTTTTTCCTGCTTCTATCCCGATGAGCAGAACCCAAAGCTCTCGTTTTCTGTTGAGTCATAGTTCGAATAAGTCTTGAATGGGCCCCTCGAAAAGTTGATGAAAATAGACGCATTTTTGTTCTACGTCTCCGAGCTATATATCCTCGTTTAATTCTGGTCATTGAATCCACTGAAACTTTGATGAATAACTAATTGCGTTCTTTTCTTTCAGTCATTCTCTTCTCCCCTCCCGGTCTATTAATAACAAAACGGATTCTTCCGATGTATAAAAAAAAATTCCAATGGCTTTTGCTACGATGACCTTCCCAACCACGATTTTTTCCAGGCATTTCACCTCGAAATAAAAAATTCGATTGATCAAAAAACTAGTCAAAGTCAATTTAAGTAAGAAATATAAATGAATAAAAATAGTGGGTTCCATCGTTTCTATGGTTACTTTTTAAACGGTGAGGTCCTTTCTATACACCGGAGCCCCTTCCTTATTTAGTAACTTGTATAGTTCACACTCTTTGGCTCTACCCATGAATTATCCAGTAATAGGTCTTTTCACAATAAGATCTACCTATACAGTAACGGCATTTAATTATGAAGGTTGGTTAGGTAGCTGACCCTGTGAGTCCGTTCTTGCAAGAGTAGGAGCAGCATTTTTATGCTTCTTAAATAAGATTTCCCCCGCTTAATGGATAACCATTTGCTACCACTGGGGAATTGCTTCTCATCTCCAATTGAGGTGATTGGATTTATACCAATGGAAACCATAAATTTCATACACAATAAAGGTCTTTTTTTTGAGACAGTGAATGGAGTTCTGCCACTCTATCTTATTCATTGGTTTTATCCTATTCATTGGTACTGATCTTTGATACTGTAAAAATAGTCTCCTTTCTTTTGGTTCAGTTCATGATCTGAACGAGTCGCACATACACCCTAGTACATGTTCCTCGACGCTGAGGACATCCCCGAAGCGCGCGGGCTTTTTTGGCATTTCTGATTGGCTGTCTTGTGTTTCTAATAAGTTGTTTAATAGTTGGCATGCTGAATTATATACAGAATGGGCTGGTTTAGATCGATCCTAACCGGATGATTCTAATTGGAGACTTGACCCATTTTACCTCGGTAAAAAGAGGGAAATTCACAAATTAGATTATAGTTCATTTGCCCATAGTTCCATTTTTGTTTTTCTTTTTGGTTCTTGTGACCCTTTGCCTAGGGAGACCTCCTGACAAGATCGATCAACCCCTAAATTCTATGAAGTGGTCCTCTTTGGATTTTCCTCTTCGGTTATAATGAAGTCGTTTATCCCCATCCGTCAGGATGCCTTTACTTTCGCACGATTTGATTTGGGGGAGTTGGCTATTCGCAAAGGATAAGGTAACGGGTGGGTTAGAGGACCACAAGAGTTGGGCAGGGCAACCCTACAGACATCCGTTGCCCTGCCCGGTTTCCACTCTAGTTCCATTCGTACCCTTCTTTCGATTACCTAAGAGAGGCTTTATACATCTCAATTCCTACCAAATCAACAATTCCATGACGTTGGGCTTCGTCTGGTGTCATGAAAAAATCCCTCTTCATGTCCACATATAGAATCAGCCAGGGTTGTCCTGTTCTTTGTTTATAAAGACTTATGACGTTGTCGCGGATACTTGTGAATTCATCCCCATCTATGTACAACTCCCCTATTTCGTCCCCAATATAAGAACAAGAAGGTTGGTGTATCATTACCCTAATGATAGAACATTCGTCAGGATTCTCCTATTTCGCACGATTTGTCGAAGTAAAGAGATAAGGTAACGGATGTATTCTAAGAACAAAACAAAAAGAGAGAGTTGAACAACCGTACAGGCATCGTTTGCGCATTGCATACAGCTCTACTATGGAATTCGGTTTTTTTTCATTTCAATTTCACTGAATAAAGAAAGATAAAATATAGGATTTCTAAGACCCGAGGATCGTTCAATGATCCAGTTACCACCCTTCCCTTCGATAGAATTTCAAAATATTAATAGTTAATACTAGGATAGTACTATGATGGCTCCAGTGCTTTATCTATTTTTCTCGTTTGCGATTCGGCAATCCCAAAGTGTATTTTTTATTTGATCAACGAAGGAAAAATGATCGTATTTTTTTTTTTCATTTTCAAAATCTCTCATACACTAAATAGTGGAAAGGGACTTAGGGTAGAAAAACTAAAAAGTTTGTGACGCGGAAATGGATCTCCGATAGATAAGATCCAATCTGAAATGCTTTTTGTTTCATACCACTCTCTCGATACAGAATCTCATCGTATGAAAAAACAATAATTGCGCCTATCAAGCTCGAAGTGCCGTGCTATTATTACTTATTATTTGATTCATATTCCATATAGTGAAGGCATAGTCTTCTTTTTTCTCTCAAATAAGAAATCAAAATGCATTGGCACGACCCGAACCGTGAGGGTATGCTATACGTTCGCCAATTTCCCCTGCGGTCAAGACGAAGGATCCCATTGAATAGGCCATCCCCATGCTTATTGTATAGACATAGGGTGGCACAGCTCGCATCATATCAAAGAGACTTATGCCGCATAGTACCCATCCGCCTATACAGTTTATAAACATAAAATGATTCCGGGTATTATCCTCTCTACTGAGAAATACCAGGAGACCCACAAGGGTATTCGTGATCTCGTAATCAAGCTTTTGGCATAAAAAAAGGCATCTTTCTCGATGAAGTCGGTTGATTAGGAAAAAGTTTATATCCCTTTAAGCTATAGGAACCATACACGCGTGTTTGTTGGTGCATAGGATTCAACAAATTGCAATGTGGAAATTCCAGCCCTTTTCCTTGTTTCATAGCAGGATTTTTCTAACTCCTAACGAGCGTACTTTTTTCTTCCATTTTTTCAAGAAAGATAAGTTTTAGCGCACTTCCCCCCAAAAAAGAAGTCATGAAACTTGTCGAATTTACTTTGCAGTAAGGTTTTGTTTTATTTCATCGAACTCCAAATTCGATTTTCAATTATGGTGTCATTTTCTTGTTACTGAATGGGCTTCTTTTATTTTTTTAGGTGTAGGATCTACTCCGGGTTAAAGATCCATCTACCCGACCTCGATTTGGATATAGATCTAAGATATATCTATATTTGGAGGTTTGCTCTAATCAATAGGAATTTTTTTTTAGGTATCAATAGCAATTTTTTATGTTATGATACAAAAGGGAATTTGACATATTCCTATTTGACCAATTGGGTATTTTATGAGCGGAGCTTGTTATCCTGCATTTTAGTGGTCTAACTAAACCAACCATAAATTATTCCATTCTAATCTAATTGAAAATAGAATTGACAATTGAAATATAAATCTCCCAATTGAAATTCTTGGCTTTGAGTTCAAACTTTCAATTCTTGATCAGTCACTCAACCCTTTTGGGGAGAAAGAGAGAATATCTTGATCGGGGAAGAGCATGGGGAAATCCCATAGGACCCATTATGTATGCCAAGTCGCACTAGATGTCCACCCATGTTGCCTCTTCGTTTTCAGGAATCAGAAAAGGGGCTTTTGGAATACCAACGGGCATTAGACAAAGCTCGAAAGCTTGTCTCTTAACTTTTATGCGAAAGCGTAGTCAAAACGCCTTTTCTTGTCTTGTTGTCATACTATTGCTTCGGATTTTCCTTTTTTCCAGAAATTGAAAAGCTCATAGAATAAAACCGAGCATTGGCCCACAGAAAATAGAACCAGACCAATGCTGCATTGCGGATTGATACTTATCGGGTATAGAATAGATCTGTTTCTATTTGTTCCTACAAACAGAATTGGTCCGTTATTCCCAAGGGAATGGAATCCATATTTACCCCTGCTCCGAGATAATCCATTGAAAGGGGGAAGTCCCTAGCTCCCAATGCGAGAAAGTTACATAGTGTCTATTTTTCTTTGAGAAAGAGGTCTTTCCATGGGTTTGCCTTGGTATCGTGTTCATACTGTCGTATTGAATGATCCCGGTCGGTTGCTTTCTGTCCATATAATGCATACTGCTCTAGTTTCGGGTTGGGCCGGGTCGATGGCCTTATACGAATTAGCAGTTTTTGATCCCTCTGATCCCATTCTTGATCCGATGTGGAGACAGGGTATGTTCGTTATCCCATTCATGACTCGTTTAGGAATAACCAATTCGTGGGGGGGTTGGAGTATCGCAGGAGGCACTATAACGAATCCGGGTATTTGGAGTTACGAAGGTGTGGCCGGGGCACATATTGTATTTTCTGGTTTGTGCTTCTTGGCAGCTATTTGGCATTGGGTGTATTGGGATCTAGAAATATTCTGTGATGAGCGTACAGGAAAACCTTCTTTGGATTTGCCCAAGATCTTTGGAATTCATTTATTTCTCTCAGGGCTAGCTTGCTTTGGGTTTGGCGCATTTCATGTAACAGGCTTGTATGGTCCTGGAATATGGGTGTCCGATCCGTATGGACTCACGGGAAAAGTACAATCTGTAAATCCTGCGTGGGGTGTAGACGGTTTTGATCCTTTTGTTCCAGGAGGAATAGCCTCTCATCATATTGCAGCAGGGACATTGGGTATATTGGCGGGCTTATTCCATCTTAGTGTCCGTCCGCCCCAACGTTTATACAAAGGATTACGTATGGGTAATATTGAAACTGTACTTTCCAGTAGTATCGCTGCTGTCTTTTTTGCAGCTTTTGTTGTTGCTGGAACTATGTGGTATGGTTCCGCAACGACCCCGATCGAATTATTTGGTCCCACCCGGTATCAATGGGATCAAGGATACTTCCAGCAAGAAATATATCGAAGAGTTGGCGCCAGCCTAGCCGAAAATCAGAGTTTCTCAGAAGCTTGGTCTAAAATTCCAGAAAAATTAGCTTTTTATGATTACATCGGAAATAATCCAGCTAAAGGGGGATTATTCAGAGCGGGCTCAATGGACAATGGGGATGGAATAGCGGTTGGATGGTTAGGACATCCTATCTTTAGAGAGAAGGAAGGCCGCGAGCTTTTTGTACGCCGTATGCCTACTTTTTTTGAAACATTTCCAGTCGTTTTAGTAGACGGAGACGGAATTGTGAGAGCCGACGTTCCTTTTCGAAGGGCAGAGTCGAAGTATAGTGTCGAACAAGTCGGCGTAACTGTTGAGTTCTTTGGTGGTGAACTCAATGGAGTCAGTTATAATGATCCTGCTACTGTGAAAAAATACGCTAGACGCGCTCAATTGGGTGAAATTTTTGAATTAGATCGTGCTACTTTGAAATCGGATGGTGTTTTTCGTAGCAGCCCCAGGGGTTGGTTTACTTTTGGCCATGCTTCATTTGCTTTGCTTTTCTTTTTCGGGCACATTTGGCACGGTGCGAGAACTTTGTTCAGAGATGTTTTTGCCGGCATTGACCCAGATTTGGATGCTCAAGTGGAATTTGGAGCATTCCAAAAACTTGGAGATCCAACTACAAGGAGACAGGTAGTCTGATACAACATTGCTTTGGTTTTTTTCTCCTTTATTTGATTTTTTTTTTTGAGTTAACACAAGGTAGCATAAAAACCGTGATTTTTGGATCACCGACTTTTGTTTTGACTCTTGCCCTTTCTTTATCTGGGAGATGATCCCACCAAATGAACAGATGTGGAAGCTATAATTGTAAACCACGATCGAATCTATGGAAGCATTGGTTTATACATTCCTCTTAGTCTCTACTCTAGGGATTATTTTTTTCGCTATCTTTTTTCGAGAACCACCGAGGGTTCCAATTCAAAATAAAAAGGTGAAATGATTGTGCGTTATCTCAATTGAAGTAATGAGTGCGACTCCCCAATAGGGGAGTCTCATTACTTCAACTAGTCTCCGTGTTCCTCGAATGGGTCTCTTAGTTGTTGAGAGGGTTGCCCAAAGGCGGTATATAAGGCGTACCCGGTAAAACTTACAAGTGAGCCAGAAAGAAAAATGGTGACTAGGGTTGCTGTTTCCATTATTAGATAATTTCAAGATTAGATAATTTCAAGACTACAATGGATCTATGATAAGATCGTTTATTTACAACGGAAGGGTATACAAAGTCAACAGATCTCAACAAAAAAAAGTATTTATGGCGACACAAACCATTGAGGGTAGTTCTCGATCTGGTCCAAGACGAACAACAGTAGGGGCTTTATTGAAACCGTTGAATTCGGAATATGGGAAAGTGGCTCCTGGATGGGGAACCACTCCTTTGATGGGTGTCGCAATGGCTTTATTTGCAGTCTTTCTATCGATTCTCTTGGAGATTTATAATTCTTCTGTTTTACTGGACGGAATCTCAATGAATTAGATCCATACCATAAGAACCAAGAAGTCTTAACTTTTCAACCCAAAATAACTCACTTAGGGTGAGGCCCCTTTTTTTTAGGGGCCTCAAGTCTCAAATTTGTAATCCTACACTACAATTAAGTAAACAACCCTCATCTATTCTGTATACATTTTAGAAATATATAGATATAGAAGGGCACTTTTGCTACAGAGAATACTAGGAGTCGGTTCAACGCGTGAAGCTCTCTTTGCTCGATTTCCCGCAGTGCCTGTCGGATAGCTTCGAGGCGAGACAACGCCATCTCCTGACTCGTCTCGAAATCCAAACGAAGCCTCTGCACCTCCTGGCGAAGGGAATTTAGTGACTCCTTGGGCCCATCTTCTGTGTCAGCTCCTTCCTCCATAGAATAATCTTCTGTGTCAATTCCTTCCTCTATAGAATAATCTTCTGTGTCAGCTCCTTACTCCATAGAAGAATCCTCTATTTACTGTGTCTCATACTCGACGAATCCCTATCTATAGTTTGAACCGTAGCCCCGCCAGTCGGCAAAGACCGGGTGGGGAAGTAGGATTTAGTACCACTATAGGTGAGGGTTTCTATAACAGCAGTCAGTAGAGCAGCTTTCCGAAGGTTTGCTAGTGACGTAATCAATTTTCTCATCATTGTGATTCCGTGGCTTGGCTCTTTACTTTTATCCGAAAGCGTAGGTAAAGTGTATTAAGAGCTTATTAAAAATTCCTTTTTTCAGAATATTCTCTATTAATATTCCATTTTATTATGACTTTAGTTATTCATATATTTATATATATTCGGGTAGGGTAGTTTGACCGTGGAATTCCTTTGTTTCGTTATTTCCGGAATATGAGTGTGTGACTTGTGAAAATTGATCCTATTGATAGTATAGAGAATGGTCTGTCATCTCGAGAGAGATGGTTCCACCTCGTCTGATATTCATTAGAATATTTGGAGCACGGAATCCCTGGAATAGATCAAGAAACATTAGCACTATGATTCATACCTAACTATTCAGACCTCGCGACCGCACTAAAAAAACTAAAAAAAATGCAATTATAGATATAGATGCAATATAGATAGAGTTAGAATCAGAGATCGAAGGTTTTTTCTTCCTTCAAATGCTTATGGTTATTTTAACCAAAGGACAAATGTTTCTCTGGATTTTGAGTCATTACATCGATTCTAAGTGATGATCAAATGGTTCTTACTCAAGGAACCTTTGAGCTTAGCTTGGGGCTTTATTGACTCATCGTGGTTCTAGTATGAATCTGAGGTTTCAATCGATTCTGTAGGGTCTCAACAAGAGAATTCCTATCAAAAATAAAAAAAAGACAATCCACACTACAAATAAAAAACAAATAAAAAGAAAGAAAATAGGGAAAGAGAAGATTCAAGAGGCCTGTAACGATCAACAGAAATACGAATGAGCCGGCTTGATATTTTGGCATTCTCATCAGAGCAAAGAAGCGCTTCGGGGTTTTTGGTCCTTCGTATCTTCCGAGAAGATAGAATCTAGGACTAAGATAAGAAATTGAAAAATTTCTATCCGCTACAAACAGTTTGTGGGTGTTTCCGCTTGAGCTGTACGAGATGAAATTCTCATATACAGTTCTAAGAGGGGGAGCCTCGGTGGTTTACCTATCTCAATAAAGTATATGATTGGTTCGAAGAGCGTCTCGAAATTCAGGCAATTGCGGATGATATAACTAGTAAATATGTTCCGCCTCATGTCAACCTATTTTATTGTCTAGGAGGAATTACGCTTACTTGTTTTTTAGTACAAGTAGCTACGGGGTTTGCTATGACTTTTTACTATCGTCCAACCGTTACCGAGGCTTTTGCCTCTGTTCAATATATAATGACTGAAGCTAACTTTGGCTGGTTAATCCGATCGGTTCATCGATGGTCGGCAAGTATGATGGTCCTAATGATGATCCTGCACGTATTTCGTGTGTATCTCACCGGTGGATTTAAAAAACCCCGCGAATTAACTTGGGTTACAGGGGTGGTTCTGGCTGTATTGACCGCATCTTTTGGTGTAACTGGTTATTCCTTGCCTCGGGACCAAATTGGTTATTGGGCAGTGAAAATCGTGACAGGTGTACCTGAAGCTATTCCTATAATAGGATCACCCGTGGTCGAGTTATTACGAGGAAGTGCTAGTGTGGGTCAATCTACTTTGACTCGTTTTTATAGTTTACACACTTTTGTATTACCTTTGCTTACTGCCGTATTTATGTTAATGCACTTTCCAATGATACGTAAAC